ATTCATTCCTAATTTATTCCTATAGAACGTCTAGGAACAAGAAGATTAAATCGGATATATCGACAGATTCCCGCGTAGTCCAAAGAAAAAAAAGATCCAATTTCATCTCTATCGAATTTTAATATCAGAATAGTGGATATAATTATGATGCAATGGGTTAGGTCCACTTACTTTTTATTTTGTTGATTTCTAATCGATTTAATTGGAATAATGGAAAATAGGAAAGGAATAGTAATATTTGAAGATTTAACGAGACGACTTATCCTTACATTTATTATAATATTTAATTTATTATAATATTTAATATAATATTTATAAATTTAATATAATATTTATAAATTTAATATAATATTTATAATAATTAATTTAATATTTTAATATAATTTTTAATATAATTTTTTTAATATAATTATAATAATTAATTTAATATAATATTTATAATTTAATATAATATTTATAATTTAATATAATATTTAATAATATTTATAATAATTATAAATTATATTATTTATTTAATTATATTATTTATTTAATAATTAATAATATATTTTAATATTTTAATAATTAATAATATATTTTTTATAATTAATAATATATTTTTTATAATTAATAATATATTTTTTATTTTATTTAATAATATAAATATATTTTTTATTTAATAATATATTTAATTTATTAAAATAGCAAATTTATAACCATACTATAATTAATTATAATGTTATAATTTTGATTATATATTAAAATATTAAATTATACGGTTTGTTACTTTTTTTTTATTACTTTATTACAAAGATCAACAATATCTTTATTCGCACTTCAAATATAAATACTACTGCCGGAGTTTTATGATTTATGAAAAAATCAAAGCCCCTTATCGGATTTGAACCGATGACTTACGCCTTACCATGGCGTTACTCTACCACTGAGTTAAAAGGGCTTGTTTGATCCAATTCCTGAATAAAGACACTATGAGTTTAGTATATATACTTATTATAATAGATGTACATAGATATATCTTATAATAAGTATAAGGGTTCATTCAGGAATGAAAAATTTTCTTTATCCAGTAAAAGTAAATTAAATAATTTAATATAATTTAATATAGAGTATATAATATAGGTAAAATAAAACTATAATATAGGTAAAATAAAACGGTTTATTGATATTGGATTTGATAAATATCAATACAATGAATTGTTTCAAGACTATCCTAATTGACATCATAACTAAATTCATTTGAGTGATACATGTATCCACTAATTTAACATAGATCCAAGATATTTCATTGAATCATTGATAAAGAGATTCGGATAAAGAGATTCGGCGTGGCCTTTGAACCAAACTTTTATCGAAAAAAATTGTATAGAAAGAATCGTGAAAGACGGAAAGATCCTTCGTATCGAGTCATACCATTCCATTATATTGACAATTTTAAAAAACTATTCATACTATGAACATAGTATGATGGCGGTCGTGCAAGTCTGCCCCCATCGTCTAGCGGTTCAGGACATCTCTCTTTCAAGGAGGCAGCGGGGATTCGACTTCCCCTGGGGGTAGGGTACTACGAAAGGAAGTTGATCGTGGATTATCAATAAGCCTGGAATTGATTCTTCCTGGGTCGATGCCCGAGCGGTTAATGGGGACGGACTGTAAATTCGTTGGCAATATGTCTACGCTGGTTCAAATCCAGCTCGGCCCAATAATTTGCCGATCCGCCATGAAATGATATAATATAACCCATTTGTTGCTCTCCAGAAATGCCCGATCCCCCAATCCCAATACGGAAGAAATCCATTTTATGATATATCTATTTATTTACTCTCTTTTTACAAGAAATTCTGATCTTGCTAAAGATCTAGATTCATATCAGGATCCGTAACTATAAAGTAAAGTTTAAGGAAAAGAGTAAATAAAAAAAAAAATTTTTTGATTGAACGAGTGATTATCCAATTGATTTGGCAATAACGAAAGGATTACTAGTAATACCGGCTGCTCTCACTAAAGTACATATACATATGGGTATCGATATATCACACTCGCAGCTCTGTTACAACACGCCCTTTCTAATCGAAATTGAAAGGGTTAGAATGAAATCATAAAAATATGTATACTTTATTTTATTATGGTATTTACTTGGGATTGTAGTTCAATTGGTCAGAGCACCGCCCTGTCAAGGCGGAAGCTGCGGGTTCGAGCCCCGTCAGTCCCGACGAATCCAAATCCAATAAAAAACTATATCAATTCATCTCTCTATTTTTTGTGAAAAGAAGTCCAAATAACATAATTTCATTCCCAACAGTGATCCCTCTTCTTTTTTTCTTTTTCGTTTCACATTTATCATCAACCAAATGGGGAATTTCCATTTCTTCGACTAGTACCGATTCGATTGATGGGAGAGAGGCATATGTGGATTAGTACAATTATTATATTATTAGCATCAGATTCAGGATTCCACGGGATACCGTACTGTACTGGGTCTGGCTTTTTCAATTACTCCCGATCTGTGAAATATGAAATAGAGTAGAGTATTGTATGTTTCCCGGGAGTACATACATAAATGGAATTTGTACAATATAAAAAAAATTGAACATAGTTACTGTGTATAGAATAGTATAGAATACTTTTTTTTTAAGATTAAAATAAAAGTATATCCTTTTCGGGCCCTATTTTGTGTAACCTCAATTTCAAATTTTACTAATTTGAAATAATCTATCTCATTCAAATTTCGCATTGAGCTTTTGATATATGCGTCCCATTACTAATCCAATGAAAGAGGATATTCAAAAAATAAAGATCAAACAAGGATCACTTTTTTATTAGCGAGGTAATGAATTTTTTTTTTTTATAAGGGTTTTTCCTTGAAAGAACAAACTTTTTAAATTTATATATAAATATATAAAAAAATAGTTAATTTGATGGAATATTCGATTTTTTTATACCGGAATTTGTACTCGTCTTTATCATACTTCTTTTGTTTTCCAAGAAGATTGGATCATTAAAAAAGGAGTTTATAACTTAGCTCCTTCCTTTTTTTTCATTGAGCTTCTATTGTTTGTTGGGGTTTGTTTCGAACCAATGGTAAGTGGAAAGGCGGTTAGATGATACTTCATCAGATGATTGTACAAAGAGGGCGGTAGGTTATAGAAAAGAAAGAATGGAAAAGAATGATAAATAAATAAAGGAATTATTGATTGTATCGGGAATCAAATTTTGAGTTCAGTATGGATAAAAGATCGTCCTATGTTATACTATTCAATTCTTGACGATGAATCGATTTGATAGCTCCGATATTGTTATTCATGATATTGATCCGATTCGATATCATCGAGATGTAATGCATCCCATTGAATTTACAGGCGAAAGATTTATTATCTCTATGGGATTAACTCCCGAGTTATTGCGAATTAAAGAAAAATTAAACAATGAGATTATGGAAGTAAATATTCTCGCATTTATTGCTACTGCACTGTTTATTCTAGTTCCTACTGCTTTTTTACTTATAATATACGTAAAAACAGTCAGCCAAGGTGATTAATTTGAATTAAACTTGATTTTTTATTTCTTATCAATAATTGCAGAGAAGAAAAGGATAAAAATTTCGCGTCTTAAATGAAATGGGCAGACTAGAATCAGTCGTATTCTATGAGATACAATAGTATGGTAGAAAGATTCAGATATTTCTTTCTACCATACTATCTAGTATTGTTATTGTAGTGTATAAAGTTGTATTGTAATGCGGGTTAATTTAATATAGATTAATATAGATCAATCTACAATAGTATCGTCATATTCCTTTTCTATATATATAGAAATCGATTTAATTACGTATATATAATATATATATAGTGATAATGTATATTATATAGTATCCCAATTCTATTTCTTTGCTTTATCTATTTGTATTTAATTTGTGTTGATTTCAATTAAATTAATTTGAAATAATCGAAAGCTACTTTTACGATTAGAATTCCTAGATTTCTGATTATTTTCAATATGAATCCCGATCGAAAGAATCAATGACTTCTTCGATGGGTATAATAAAATAATCTTTTAGTTAGCATTCCCGACGAAGAAGTCATTGATTGAGGAGTTGACAAATGATCCATGGGAACTTCTTCGGATTTCGAAAAGGATTAGTAAAACTCGTCGACTTTTAACGTTTGAACCATGATATGGGTTCAATAAAACAAGCAAAACATAAATAAAATTTCTAAAATAGTAAAACTAAAACAAGCGGCGCAATATGTGACTCGCCCAAGACAATATTTTAGGATGTGCAGTATCTCGTTGGACAACTACTATGTTGTTTCCCAATGTGTATCCACGTAATGGAATAACCGAATTTTTTTCTCTTTGATCTTTGAACAGTAAAGAGGTAAACAAAATAAAAAAAAGTTACGTTCTTCCTCATGGTCCATATCTAACTTTGGTAAGAGTCAGTTCATCGAAATAGAAAATTTATGAAGAATTCAATTGGAATAAATTTCCTACCATTTGTATTCCTTTTACTTTTTTTACTTTCAAAATACGAACACGGAAATAATTGAAATATTTCTTTGATTGAAAGAGTATTCTTCATATATATTTATTATTCATAGAATACATTACTCAACTAAAATCCAAGAGAATTTCGAAATGAAGATATTTTTCATTTCTATTTCAATTTAAAAATAAAATTTTAAATTGAAATAGTGAAATTTTAAATAAAAAAAAACTTTGCCGAACGATCTATAAAAAAAAGTGATACTGTTTAGTTCCTAAACTCAATTAGTAGTACTTCTAGAGTCCACTCCTTCCCCATACTACTAGTGAAAGGGAAAACGTAAAGACTACCATTAAAGCAGCCCAAGCGAGATTTACTATATCCATGTGAATTATGTCCTCTATCTCTATGAAGGAATTATTCAATTATTGTTCACTAATAAATAATAGGGGAATTACTGGCGCAGAGTCAAAAAGTTATTCTGACCCAACACCGTTGATGAAACAATCCAATAAAT